AAGTATTCAATTGGTTCGGACTTGTTTAGTATTGAACTGGGACCAAGAAAAAAAAGGTTCTATAGAAGGGGTTCATGCTTCCTTTGTTGAGGTAAGGGCGAATGATCTGATTCGCGATTTCATAAGAATTGAGTTAGTCAAGTCTACTACTTCGTATACCGGAAAAAGGTATGATACGGCAGGTTCGGAATTAATTCCCGATAATCGATTAGATTGTACCAATATCAATCCCTTTGGGGAAATTCCATCATTTACCCAACATCAAGGAACTATCGGTACATTGTTGAATCGGAATAAGGAATGTCAGTCTTTGATAATTTTGTCATCATTTAATTGTTCTCGAGTTAGTCCATTCAACGTCAACGGTTCGAAATATAACAATGTGACAAAAGAGTTGGACTCCGTAAACCCAATTAGGGATTGGTTTGGTCCCTTAGGTACTATTGTACCTAAAATAGTGAATTTTTATTCATCTTTTCATTTAATAACTCATAATCAGATTTTGTTAAATAAATATTTGCTATTTGACAATTTGAAACAGACTTTTCAAGTACTTGAAGTACTTAATTACTGTTTCATAGATGAAAATAAAAGGATTTATAATCCCTATCTGTGCAGTGATATCATTTTGACTCCATTCTATTTACATTGGTACTTTCTCCAACCCGATTATTGGGAAGAGACATCCACAATAATGAGCCTTGGACAATTTCTTTGTGAAAATATATGTTTATTTAAATATGGATCATACATAAAAAAATCTGGTCAAATTTTAATTGTTCATGTTAACTCTTTAGTTATAAGATCAGCTAAGCCCTATTTGACCACTCCAGGAGCAAGGGTTCATGGACATTATGGAGAAATCCTTTATGGAGGAGATACATTAGTTACATTTATATATGAAAAATCCCGATCTGGTGACATAACACAGGGTCTTCCAAAAGTGGAACAAATCTTAGAAGTGCGTTCGATTGGTTCAATATCGATGAACCTTGAAAGGAGAGTTGAAGGTTGGAACGAACATATACCAAAAATTCTTGGAAGACCCTGGGGATTCTTGATTGGAGCTGAGCTAACCATAGCCCAAAGTCGTATCTCTTTGGTTAATAAGATCCAAAAGGTTTATCGATCCCAAGGGGTGCAGCTCCATAATAGACATATAGAGATTATTGTACGTCAAGTAACATCAAAAGTGTTGGTTTCAGAAGATGGAATGTCTAATGTTTTTCTACCTGGAGAATTAATCGGATTGTTGCGAGCGGAACGAGCGGGGCGTGCTTTGGACGAAGCAATCTGTTATAGGGCAATCTTATTGGGAATAACGAAGGCATCCCTGAATACTCAAAGTTTCATATCCGAAGCAAGTTTTCAAGAAACTGCTAGAGTTTTAGCAAAAGCTGCTCTACGAAGCCGTATTGATTGGTTGAGGGGCCTGAAAGAGAATGTTGTTCTGGGGGGGATTATCCCTGTCGGTACCGGATTCAAAAAATTAGTGTACCGTTCAAGGCAAGACAAGAACATTCATTTGGAAATCAAAGATCAAAATCTATTTGAGTTGGAAATGAGAGATATTTTGTTACATCATAGAGAATTTTTTTTTTCTTGCGTCTCAAACAATTTCCATGAGACACCAGAAAAATCATTTATGCGATTTCATAATTCCTGAGGGGAGATTCATTCTTTTTACTTTCTAGTTATTGATAATGAATGGTTGGGGCTGTGTATCAATGGTCAATCCCGGTAGAAGGTTCCGTCGGAACAATTTTTTATTTGCTAAAAAAAAAGTGGGAAAAATGAAAAGAAGATATTGGAACATAAATTTGGAAGAGATGATGGAAGCAGGAGTTCATTTTGGTCATGGTACTAAGAAATGGAATCCTAGAATGGGCCCTTACATCTCTGCAAAGCGTAAAGGTATTCATATTACAAATCTTACTAGAACTGCTCGTTTTTTATCAGAAGCCTGTGATTTAGTTTTTAATGCAGCAAGTTTGGGGAACACTTTCTTAATCGTTGGTACCAAAAATAAAGCAGCGGATTCAGTAGTATCAGCTGCAAAAAGGGCTCGATGTCATTATGTTAATAAAAAATGGCTTGGTGGTATGTCAACGAATTGGTCCACTACGGAAACGAGGCTGCATAAGTTTAAGAATTTAAGAGCGGAGCAAAAGATGGGGAAACTCAACGGTCTCCCAAAAAGAAATGCTGCAATGTTGAAGAGAAAATTATCTACTTTGCAAACATATCTGGGTGGGATCAAATATATGACGGGGTTGCCCGATATTGTAATCATCGTTGATCAGCAAGAAGAATATACGGCCCTTCGAGAATGTGTCATTTTGGGGATTCCGACGATTTGTTTAATTGATACAAATTGTGATCCAGATCTCGCGGATATTTCGATTCCAGCCAACGATGACGCTATAGCTTCAATCCGATTGATTCTTAACAAATTAGTATCCGCAATGCGTAGGGGGCATCTTGTCTATATGCAACGTTTGATCCTCAATGTGTAAGGGTCATTCTAGCTATATAAGAAGTTGTTGATTATGATTATGTTATGATTAAGAATAAAAAGATTAGTTAATTAGTTGGGGACTTCATATTCATAGGTTTATTGGATCGGTTACTATATCTTGTTTTGGATTAAAAAAAAGAGAAAATAGGGATATTTCTCTTATATTATGTTATATGATTTCTTGATATCCTAAATGATTAATGATTTTAAAGTAGAGATGAGTTGAGAAAGAGATGGTTGAATCAAAATAATTCCTTTTTTTAAAGTTCGATTTCTGTCCGAGGACAATATGAATGTTATACCATGTTCCATTAAAACGCTCAAAGGATTGTATGATATATCAGGTGTAGAAGTAGGCCAACATTTATATTGGCAAATAGGAGGTTTACAAATTCATGCCCAAGTGCTTATCACTTCTTGGGTCGTAATTGCTATCTTATTAGGTTCAATCATCATAGCTGTTCGAAATCCACAAACCATTCCGACCGACGGTCAGAATTTCTTCGAATATGTTCTTGAATTTATTCGAGACTTGAGTAAGACTCAGATTGGAGAAGAATATGGTCCCTGGGTTCCCTTTATAGGAACTATGTTCCTATTTATTTTTGTTTCTAACTGGTCAGGTGCACTTTTACCTTGGAAAGTCATACAGTTACCTCATGGGGAGTTAGCCGCCCCCACGAATGATATAAACACTACTGTTGCTTTAGCTTTACTGACGTCAGTGGCATATTTTTATGCGGGTCTTACCAAAAAAGGATTAGGTTATTTCGGGAAATACATTCAACCAACCCCAATACTTTTACCAATTAACATCCTAGAAGATTTCACAAAACCCTTATCTCTTAGTTTTCGACTTTTCGGGAATATATTGGCTGATGAATTAGTAGTTGTTGTTCTTGTTTCTTTAGTACCTTCAATTGTTCCTATACCTGTTATGTTTCTTGGATTATTTACAAGCGGTATTCAAGCTCTTATTTTTGCAACTTTAGCCGCGGCTTATATAGGGGAATCCATGGAGGGTCATCATTGATTAGCTTTCGAAATAGTCTTTTTTTTGAGATTATCCCAATTCAGGAAATGCGCGGTTCAAGATAATCTACTCTGTTCTTGGTTGGGGAACATAATAGATCCAAATACGTATCTATATACGATTAGAGTTGTAGGAGGAAAGATAGACAATATTACGAAATGAAATTGTGAAAAAAAAGGATGGGTTGGAGGGTCATGGTACATATATGGTAATGTCTATAAGTTCGCCCAGACGGGCCCTGTATATCTTTCTTTGAAAGATTCTAGAATCCGATTCAATATAAAGGGTGGTTTACACTATGAAAGAAACAAATGTATATGTGATATTAGATATATACTAGTTATATAGGGGGTATTCCTATCTAATTTATTATTTTATTTAGTTACCGATAGATTTGAGTGATCAAATAAGTAATAATTTATTGGTTGTTTGTATCATTAACCATTTTTTTTTTAGTATGAGGAACTTATCATGAATCCACTGATTTCTGCTGCTTCCGTTATTGCTGCTGGATTGGCCGTAGGGCTTGCTTCTATTGGGCCTGGAGTTGGCCAAGGTACTGCTGCGGGCCAAGCCGTAGAAGGTATTGCAAGACAACCGGAAGCAGAAGGTAAAATACGAGGTACTTTATTGCTTAGTCTAGCTTTTATGGAAGCTTTGACAATTTATGGGCTGGTCGTGGCATTAGCGCTTTTATTTGCGAATCCTTTTGTTTAATTGAATCCTAAAATTCAAATGTAAATAAAAAAGTATGTAACGTACTTTTTTATTAACTCGTTGCCGTTGACTTCTGCGAATTATATCAATACTTTACTCCTAAATTATGTATTTGTTGAGACAATACCATACCCGGGGAAGGACTGATTTGAGGATGAGGAATTAGTGGATTTGCTCGCTTTTTTCCTTCCCATCTACTATATCTACTATGGAAAAGGAAAACTAGAAAAGGAAAACTTTTTTCATTTTATTTTAGGAAGTCTTTCAACAAAGGAGATATTTCGCAATTGACACGAGACCTAGGACCTAACCCAATAAGTATCTTATTGGAAACTTAAAAAAAGGGGGCGAGCGAAGTGATACAAAAAGAACTCTGTTTTTTGTTAGTCCTATCTATAAGAGGAGAACATATGAAAAATGTAACCGATTTTTTTCTTTCCTTGGGACACTGGCCATCCGCCGGGAGTTTCGGGTTTAATACCGATATTTTAGCAACAAATCCAATAAATCTAAGTGTAGTGCTTGGTGTATTGATTTTTTTTGGAAAGGGAGTGTGTGCGAGTTGTATATTTCAAGAATAGGTTGGATCCAACCGGCTGCATTTTATTTATATTCTTTTTTTATAGGATAAATAGAAAAAAAAGTGCACGATCTCGGCGAATTACTTCTGAATAAATTCATAAATCATATGTAAGAACCATAGCATTTCGTGACTCATTGGTAAATACACTT